GGGAGATATAAAAAAGATGCAGGGTTGTTTGTCTGCTTGGCTAGTCAAACATGGGCTAGTTCATAGATCATTGGGCTTTGATTACCAAGGAATAGAGACTTTACAAATAAAGCCGAGGGATTGGCATTCCATTGCTGTTATTTTATATGTATATGGTTACAATTATCTACGTTGCCAATGTGCCTATGATGTAGCACCGGGCGGACTGTTAGCTAGTGTGTATCATCTTACGAGAGTGGAATATAGTATAGATCAACCGGAAGAGGTATGCATAAAAGTATTTACTCCAAGAAAGACTCCTAGAATTCTTTCTGTTTTCTGGGTTTGGAAAAGTGCAGATTTTCAAGAAAGGGAGTCCTATGATATGTTCGGAATTTCTTATGAGAATCATCCACGCTTGAAACGAATCTTAATGCCCGAAAGTTGGATAGGATGGCCTTTACGTAAGGATTATATTGCCCCCAATTTTTATGAAATACAAGATGCTCATTAAAGACATATATTCACGAAAGATTTATACCTACTCTTAGCTCAGAGAGTAAGAGATTAATTAGAGTCTCCTTCCTATTCTTCATATTACTTCTTTTTCATATTTTAAATGGATGACATTCCCTTTCCTTTCTTAATTGAATTGTCTTTTTCTTAGTCCATTTCTAAGAAAAAGACAATTCAATTAAGAATTCCGTTGGGATGCTCCAATTTTGAAGATACTTAGTTCAAATGATTCAGGTGAATAGAATGAACAAAAAGAGTTACACATCATGAATTTTGTACCACAGATATGAATAAAGCGTATACCTCCAGACATCTAGCTGGATAAGCGATCCATACTGGATAATGAATATCCGTATCAACCGATATCAATCAATTTTCAACCCGTAGAATAGATATTCACTATAAATGAATTATGTGCCAGGAACCAGATTTGAACTGGTGACACGAGGATTTTCAGTCCTCTGCTCTACCATCTGAGCTATCCCGACCCTTTTCACCCCATCATCCTTATTTTCACTCTCGGTCTATGTTAATTAAAAAGACTAACAAAAAGATTACAAAGTTTTATTCCAGCTCTGCCTTTTTGTGTTTGTGAATCTTCACAACAGAAATAAGTTTCGGTACTAGTAAAGTAAATAGTATGGATTTTTAATGGTTAACAATGATTAAAAAAGGGTATTCTGTTCTCAAAGATGTTAATTTGTACGTGTATCATAAGATACTATAGGTGATAAAAAAAACATTTTGTTCAGATCCGTTTGTGAAAGAGTAGAAGGTATGAGAAAGAAAACAAATTTTGAAACGTTAACGAAAAGAGAGAATCGGAATAATAATAAGGGAATCGGAGTCAAAGAGGCTTTTTTGGGGATAGAGGGACTTGAACCCTCACGATTTCTAAAGTCGACGGATTTTCCTCTTACTCTAAATTTCATTGTTGTCGATATTAACACGTAGAACGGGACTCTATCTTTATTCTCGTCCGATAGTTTCTTAAAAGAAAAGATGTATCGTACCAGGGAGTCAATAATTTGATCAATTAATCTAAATATTCGATTCTTTTTTTTTTTCAACTTGGAATACATTAACAACAGTTATCTTACTTGTTATAGAATTTTTTGTTAGTTGTTATTTATAATATAACAAGAATCGCAATATGACAAAATCAAAATACAGAATCAGGTGATCATTAATTATTTGAAATAGTATTTCAATAAATTTCAGCATATACACTATATATATGTATGTATATACCTTTTTATCCTATCGGGATCGGGAGTTGGGACAGAAGGATGCCTTTCCTAAGAAAGGCGGTCAACCCAACCCCATTTGTTAGATGTTAGAACATCTTCCATTGAGTCTCTGCACCTATCCCCTTAGTTTTATTCTTGGTTTCTGAACCCTTCTTTGTTTTTGGAAAATGGGATTTGGCTCAGGATTGCCCTTTTTTAATTCCAGGGTTTCTCTGAATTTGAAAGTTATTCACTTAGTAAGTTTCCATACCAAGGCTCAATCCAATTAAGTCCGTAGCGTCTACCAATTTCGCCATATCCCCTTTCTTTATATCTCATTATTGCAATTCTATTCTATTTTATTTTTTCTATTTTTTTTTGTCTATCCTCTTGAATATCTTTAAACTTTAAAGAGGGCCCCTATTTCAATTTTTTGTGCAATCAGAAATAATTCTATTATTTCGATATCCTCAATTCAATATGTATGTATATACACCACGTATTAGATATGCCCTTGCTTCCCTTTTTTCGGAAAACTTTGAATACTCGAAGGATCGCTTTTTTACTTTACTTTGTTTTTTTTTTTTTAGAATAAAAAAGTATTACAAATTCAAAGATAAAAGGATAAGTAGTATTCTACTAAATTGAAATTAAAGTTCAATTGAAGTATCATTATACTATATAAGATATATAAGAGATTACTATTAAAAGATAAGGTAATATGATAAAAGTAATATGAAGTGAAGTATAACTGAAGTAGAATTAAGGAGACTATC